CCCCCTCCCCCTCCCTCCCCCCTCCCCCTCCCTCCCCCTACTCTAAGAAGGGGTGCAGTCTTCAGTCTTTGGTTTACAAGACCAATGTTTTTCATAAACTATTAGAGTATTACTAGTAGAGTATCTTATTTTCTAGAGCTCCAATGGTGGGGAATAAAATTAGGAGGTTAAGGAAGTAGGTGAAAGAGGCTATTTGGCCGATGATGATGAAGGGGTGTTCTACTGGTTGGCTGCCGATTCATGTTAGGATAAGTAGGTTGGCTACGAGAAGTCAGAATAGTACTTGTGAGAGTGGCCGGAAGGTTATTGAGCGTTGTTTGGATTTGTGGAGGAATGGGATTAGGAATAGGATTAGTACAGAGGCAGCTAAGGCAAGTACGCCTCCTAGTTTATTGGGGATTGAACGTAGGATGGCGTATGCAAATAAGAAATATCACTCTGGTTTGATATGTGGGGGTGTGACTAGGGGGTTGGCTGGGGTGAAGTTTTCGGGGTCTCCTAGAAGGTTGGGGGAGAAGAAGGCTAGGATTAGGAGAGGAATAAATATGAGTGTGAACCCTAGGATGTCTTTTAGGGAGAAGTATGGGTGGAATGGGATTTTGTCACAGTGGGAGACGATTCCTAGAGGGTTATTGGACCCGGATTCGTGAAGGAAGGTTAGGTGAATGAGGGTGATGCCAGCGATTAGGAATGGGAGCAGGAAATGTAGGGCAAAGAATCGTGTGAGTGTTGGGTTGTCTACTGAGAAGCCTCCTCAGGCTCATTCTACTAGGGTTTGTCCAATGTAGGGGATAGCTGAGAATAGGTTTGTGATGACTGTAGCACCTCAGAATGATATTTGTCCTCATGGTAGGACGTAGCCTACGAAGGCAGTTGCTATTAATGTCAGTAGGAGGATTACTCCGGTGTTTCAGGTTTCTTTATAAAGATAGGAGCCATAGTAGAACCCTCGTCCGATGTGAAGGTAGATGCAGATGAAGAAGAATGATGCTCCGTTTGCATGGAGGTTACGAATTAGTCAGCCATACTGTACGTTTCGGCAGGTGTGGGCTACGGATGAGAAGGCTAGTGAGGTGTCAGCTGTGTAGTGCATAGCTAGTAGTAGTCCTGTGAGGATTTGGGTAATTAGGCAAATCCCTAGAAGGGATCCGAAGTTTCATCAGGCTGAGATGTTCGAGGGGGAAGGGAGATCAATTAGGGAGCTGTTGATGATTTTGAGTAGAGGGTGGGATTTCCGAATGTTTGGGGCCATTGGTTTTGTTCTTTGGGTTGATAGGAGCAGGATGAGAATAGATAGGGCAAATGACCCTAGGTAGGTTTTGATTAGTCCGGTGTGCAGGGGAGTTGAAGTTTTAGCTGCCATGAGTTGTAAGTCGGCCAGCCCTTCTGGCCCTATTTTTTTGTATCATGAAAGGTCAATTAGGTGGGAGGCGATTTTTTGTCCGCTGTTGAGTAGTATTATGGGGTTTAATCGGTGGAGGAGGGGGTTGAAGTAGCCTAGTGTGATAGAGAAGTTTGAGTAAGTGTTCTGTTTGGAGGGTGTAAGATTGTGGGTTAGGTTTAATAGCTCTAGTGCTAGTATAATTCCTAGAATAGTAACGATGATGGCGGCTATTTTTGTAACTATTGGTATGGTTATGGGAGGTGTTTTTGTTGGTAGGACATTGGATGTGATTAGGAGGCCAGCGATAATGCTTCCTAGTGCGAGTCGGGTGATAGGGTTAGTAACTGCGGGGGAGTTTTCGTTGATTGGGGTAATTGGGGGGATTCGGGTGAATCCTGCTTGTACTATAAGTGTTATTCGAATGCTGTACGTAGCAGTGAAGGAGGTGGCTAGTAAGGTGAGCAGGAGGGCCCAGGTATTTAGATATGAGTTGTTGAGGCTCTCAATAATTAGGTCTTTTGAGTAGAATCCAGCCAGGAAAGGGGTTCCCATTAGGGCGAGGCTGCCAATGGTTAGGCAGGCAGTAGTTGTTGGGAGTAGTTTTTGTAGCCCGCCTATTTTTCGGATGTCTTGTTCACCCCCTAGGCTGTGGATGATTGATCCAGAGCAGAGGAAGAGTATTGCTTTGAAGAAGGCATGGGTTGAGATGTGAAGGAAGGCTAGTTGAGGGAGGTTTAGTCCGATGGTAACTATTATTAGCCCTAGTTGGCTTGATGTAGAGAAGGCGATGATTTTTTTGATATCATTTTGTGTGAGAGCACATGTAGCAGCGAATAATGTAGACAAGGCCCCCAGACAGAGACATGTGGTTAGAGCCGTTTGGTTGTTGGTTAGTAGGGGGTGAGTGCGGATAAGTAGGAAGATTCCTGCGACAACTATTGTGCTAGAGTGTAGTAGGGCTGAGACGGGGGTTGGACCTTCTATTGCTGCGGGGAGTCATGGGTGAAGGCCGAATTGGGCTGATTTTCCTGTGGCGGCTAAAATGAGACCTAGAAGGGGTAATATTGGCATCTGGGTCTCATATGAGGTTTGTTGGATTTCTCAGGTGTTAATGGTGGAAGCAAGTCAAGCTATGCTGAGGATAAGACCTACGTCTCCAATTCGGTTGTAGATTACAGCTTGCAGGGCAGCTGTGTTTGCTTCTGCTCGTCCATGCCATCAGCCGATTAGTAAAAATGATATAATGCCTACTCCTTCTCAACCGATGAAGAGTATGAATATGTTGTTAGCGATTGTTAAGGTTAGTATGGCAATTAGGAATGTTAGGAGGTAGATGAAGAATTTAGTGATGTGAGGCTCTGAGGCTATATATCAGGTTGCGAATTGTAGAATTGATCATGTTACGAATAAGGCGATGGGGAAAAATAGTATTGAGTATTGGTCTATTTTAAAGCTAAGGGGGATTTTGAAGTTAGGGGTGAAGTTTCAGTATCATTGTGAGACGATGGTTTCTGTTCCAGAGTAGATAAAGATTGATATTGGGATTAGGCTTGTGAAAAAGGCTGTTTTAACGGTTGATGTAATTGATAGGGGTGTGTTTTGGAATTTGGGTGATAGGAGCGGGAGGATGATTGGTATGAGGAGGATAGTTAGTGTAAGAAGTATGGAGGTGTTGAGGAGTAGTGTAGTCCCCATTGCTTTTACTTGGAGTTGCACCAAGATAGGTGGCTCCTAAGACCAATGGATTACTGTTATCCTTTAAAAGCAAGGGGGCTGAGGGTTTAGACTCAGATGCAGGAGTTAGCAGTTCTTGCTGGTTAAACCACCCCTCGGCAAATAAGAAGATTTTAACTTCTATTTTTAGAATCACAATCTAATGTTTTAGTTAAAACTATATTTGCATTAGATAACCCCTGAGATCAGTTCTGGTTTTAGTATGAGGAGGAGTATAGGAAGAATGTGGAGGGCTATTAGAAGATGTTCTCGTGTGTTTGAGTTGTGTATGGATGTGATGTGAGCAGGTGGTATCCCTCGTTGGGTTATTAGGAGCATGAAGAGGGTATATGAAGCGGTCAGGAGTGTTGCAAGTCCTGTTAGAATAATGGTGGGTGTGGATCAATTGAAGAGGGCGGTTATAATTGTAAGTTCTGCTATTAGGTTGGTTGTGGGAGGTAGTGCTATGTTGGTTAAATTAGCTAGTAGTCATCATGTGCTCATGAGAGGTAGTAGTGGTTGCAAGCCTCGGGCTAGTAGGAGGATGCGGCTGTGTGTGCGTTCGTAGTTTGTGTTGGCTAGGCAGAATAATATAGAGGATGTTAAGCCGTGTGAGATTATGAGAATTATAGCCCCTGAGAATGATCAATCAGTTTGAATTATGCTGGCAGCAATAACTAGGCCCATATGGCTCACTGATGAGTAGGCGATTAGTGATTTTAGGTCAGTTTGGCGGAGGCAGATTGAGCTTGTTATTAGTGCCCCCCATAAGGCAAGAGTTAGGAATGGGAAACATAGGTAGGTTGTAAGAGGTCCTATGAGCAGGGTTACTCGTATAATGCCATAACCTCCTAGTTTTAGTAGTAGTGCGGCTAGTAGTATGGAGCCTGCAATAGGGGCTTCTACATGGGCTTTAGGTAACCACAGGTGTAGCCCATATAGTGGTGCTTTCACTATGAATGTCATTAGGAGGGCTAGACCTGATAGGGTTCCTGTTCATGAGAATGTTAGTGAGGTGTGGGTTAGTTCTAAGGTTGGTAAATGTAGTGTGCCTGTTTGCGTGTGTAGGTGGAGGAGAGTTACTAGAAGGGGCAGGGAGCTGATGAGGGTATAGAATAGTAGATAGATGCCAGCACTGAGTCGTTCAGGTTGATTACCTCATCGAGTGATTAGGATTAGTGTGGGGATGAGAGTTGCTTCAAATGAGATATAAAATAGGATTATTTCTGTAGCTGAAAAGGCTAGGATAATGAAGGGTTGAATTATGATAAGGGTTGTAATGAAAATGCGTTTTCGTACCATGGGTTCTTGCTGAAGATGATTTTGGCTTGCTATGAGTATGAGGGGAAGTAATCAGCATGATAATACTAGTAGGGGAGCTGAGATTTGGTCAATTCCTGTCCATTGTGAGAGATTTTTATGGGGAAAGTAAGTTGGATGGAGCCATTGCAAGCTGATAGCGGCGATTAGGAGGCTGTGGGTTGTAGTGTTCGCTCAGAGTAGGTTTTTGGGAGATAGGAAGGCTGTGGGCAGAAGTATAATTGTGGGGATGATGATTTTTAGCATTGTAGGAGGTTTAGGTTGTGTAGGTGGTCTGAGCCATGTGTTCGGGTGGAAGCAACTAGTATAGCTAGACCCGTTCCTGCTTCGCATGCGGAGAAGGCTAATATGAGTACTGGAATTAAGGTAAATGATGGTATCTGGGTTTGAATTGGTCAGATTGACAGGGCAATGTATAGGGAGAGTATTATGCTTTCTAGGCATAGTAGGGCTGAGATGAAGTGGGTTCGGTGGAAGGCTAAGCCGAGGCCGCTTAAGGTGAAGGCTGAATAAAAACTTAGATGTAGTAGGGACATAAGAAAGTTATAGAGTTCGCTATAATCTGCTGAGCCGAAATCAGCTGTCTTAGTTAGACTAACTTTCTGTTATTCTGCTCATTCTAAGCCCCCTTGGGTTCATTCATAAACCAGTCCTAGAGTGAGGAGGAAGAGGATGATAGAGGTTCATAGTAGGGTTAGCATTGGGTGTGGAAGTTGGATTGCTCACGGGAGAGGGAGGAGGAGGGCGATTTCTAGGTCGAAGAGTAAGAACAGGATAGCTACTGAGGAAGAATCGGATGGAGAAGGGGAGTCGAGCAGAGCCTAGTGGGTCAAAGCCACATTCGTAGGGGGATAGTTTTTCTGCATCTGGATTTGTCTGGGCTAGTCAGAAGTTTACTGTGGTTAGGATGATGCTTAGTGTTAGGGAGAGTAGAAGCATAAATGTGATTATGTTTATTGCTCTTCTCTGGGGTTGCACCAGATTTTAGAGATTGGAAGTCAATTGTAATTAGTATACTAGAAGAGCATGATCCTCATCAGTAGATGGTTATGTAGAGGAACAGTCAGATAACGTCTACAAAATGTCAATATCAGGCAGCTGCCTCGAACCCAAAATGGTGGTTAGATGTAAAGTGGAATTTGATTAGTCGTAGTAGGCAGACGGTGAGGAAAGATGACCCAATGATTACATGTAGGCCGTGGAATCCTGTAGCTACAAAGAAGGTGGAACCATAGACTCCATCGGCGATTGAGAATGAGGCTTCATGATATTCTATGGCTTGTAGGGCAGTAAAGTAGAACCCTAACAGAATTGTTAGGGTTAGAGCATGGATTGCTTGTTTTCGATTACCTTCTGTGATACTATGATGGGCTCATGTAACAGTGACACCTGATGCTAGGAGGATGGCTGTGTTGAGTAGGGGAACTTCTAATGGGTTAAGAGGCTTGATACCTGTTGGAGGTCATAGTCCTCCTAGTTCTGGTGTAGGTGCTAGGCTTGAATGGAAGAATGCTCAGAAGAAGCCTAGGAAGAAGAATGCCTCAGATGTAATGAATAGGATTATTCCATATCGTAGGCCTTTTTGGACTGTAGGTGTGTGATGTCCTTGGAAGGTGCCCTCTCGCACAACGTCTCGTCACCATTGTAGTATAACCAGGAGTATGGAGAGTAGACCCAAGGTTAGTAAGTACATAGAGCTGTAGTGGAACCATATAATTAACCCAGAGGTTGTTAGCAGAGCAGCAGCGGCGCCAAAGATTGGCCATGGGCTGGGGTCTACTATGTGGTAGGAATGTGCTTGGTGTGCCATTAAATATTTTCTTGTAAGTATAAGCTTAGGAGGAGTACGAAGACGTAAGCTTGGATTATAGCAACTGCTACTTCTAGGATTGTTAATAGGAGTAGGATGGATGCTGTTAGGATAGAGATAGTAGGTATGATAGGTAGTAGGGCTATGGTAGCAGTGGAAATAAGTTGAATTAGGAGGTGACCAGCTGTGAGGTTAGCTGTTAGTCGAACACCTAAGGCTAGGGGTCGGATGAATAGGCTTGTTGTTTCAATAAGAATGAGGGCTGGAATGAGTGGAGTAGGAGTGCCCTCTGGCAGGAGGTGGCCGAGAGAAATAGAGGGTTGGTTGCGTAGTCCTGTGAGGATGGTAGCTAGTCATAGGGGAAAGGCTAGTGCTATGTTTATTGATAGTTGGGTGGTGGGGGTGAATGTGTATGGTAGCAAGCCTAGTAGGTTAACTAATAAAAGGAAGATTATTAGTGATGACAGGATAAGGGCTCATTTATGTCCTGGTTTGTTTAGTGGAGTTATTAATTGTTTGGTGATTAGTTGGAGGAATCACAGTTGGAGGGTCGAGAGGCGGTTAGTAATTCAACGGCCCCCAGGGGCTGGGAATAGTAAGACAGGAAAGAGTAGGGAGAGCAGGATTAGTGGGATTCCTAGTAACTGAGGGCTGGCGAATTGGTCGAAGAAACTTAGGTTCATGGTCAAGCTCATGGCGTGGGGTTTGCGGTTGTTTTGGTTTTGTTGGAGGGTGGGTTTGTAGGGATGAAGGATAGGAGTTTAGGTTGTATGAGGAGGAGGAAGATTGCCCATGATGTGAGTATAATAAGGAATCATGGGTTTGGGTTGAGTTGTGGCATATCATTAAGGAGGAGAAGTAGACCTCTTTCTCTAGCTTAAAAGGCTAGTGCTGTTTCATAGCTTCTTAATGATGAGGAAATAGAAAGTAGTGATGATCAGTTCTCGAAATGTGTGAGTGGGGTTGACTCCACTACAATGGGCATATAGCTGTGGTTAGCTCCGCAGATTTCTGAGCATTGACCATAGAAGATTCCTGGTCGGGTAGTAATGAATGAGGTTTGGTTTAGTCGTCCTGGGATCGCATCGGTTTTAACACCTAGGGTTGGGACTGCTCATGAGTGGAGAACATCTCCAGCGGTGATGATAACTCGGATGGGAGACTCTATAGGGACAACAACTCGATGGTCAACTTCTAGTAATCGGAAATGGCCTGAGGGTAGTTCTGATGTTGGGACCATATATGAGTCAAATGAGAGGTCTTTAAAGTCTGTGTATTCGTAGGTTCAGTATCATTGATGGCCGATAGCTTTTAAAGTTAAATCAGGCTCGTCAATTTCATCCATTATATATAAGATTTGGAGGGATGGGAGGGCAAGTAGGATGAGTACGATGGCTGGTAAAATAGTTCAGATTAGTTCTACTTCTTGTGCGTCTACTGTGTTAGAAGATAACTTTTCCATTAGTATCAGGGTAAGTAGATAGAGGACTAGACTACAAATTGCTAGTGCAACTATAAGGGCATGGTCATGGAATTCGACTAGTTCTTCTATAATAGGAGATGATGCGTCTTGGAAACCAAATTGAGATGGGTTGGCCACATGAGATGTACAGGGTTTTAACCTGTGATTTAGTCTTGACAAGGCTATGTAATAGGTTTACTAACTTCTCATAAGAAAGAAGCATAAGTGGTTTAGTGCAGTTGGCTTGAAACCATCATGTGGAGGTTCGATTCCTTCCTTTCTTGCACTTGAACATAGGCTGGTTCCTCAAAGGTATGGTGTGGGGGTGGGCAGCCATGGATTCATTCAATATTGGTTGCAATTAGTTCTGGTTGAGCTACTTTTCGTTTTGAGGAGAATGCTTCTCAGATGATGAATATTAATATAATTACAGCTGTTATGGAGATTAGGGAGCCGATAGACGATAGGGTGTTTCATAAGGTGTAGGCATCTGGGTAGTCTGAGTATCGTCGTGGCATTCCAGCTAGACCTAAGAAGTGTTGTGGGAAGAAGGTTAGATTTACTCCTGTAAATATAACCCCGAAGTGAGCTTTTGCTCAGGTTGGATGAAGGGTGTATCCAGTAAATAAGGGGAATCAGTGTGTGAAACCTGCTAGGATGGCAAAGACAGCTCCTATTGAGAGAACATAGTGGAAGTGGGCTACTACATAGTATGTATCATGTAGGGCGATGTCCAGGGAGGAGTTTGCTAGTACAATACCGGTTAGGCCACCGATAGTGAATAGGAAAATAAAGCCTAAGGCTCATAGAATGGGTGGATCCCACTTGATTGTACCTCCATGTAGAGTAGCCAATCAGCTAAATACTTTAATGCCGGTTGGAATGGCGATGATTATGGTAGCGGATGTAAAATAAGCTCGGGTATCTACATCTATTCCTACTGTAAATATATGGTGAGCTCATACGATAAAGCCTAGGAATCCGATAGACAGTATAGCCCATACTATTCCTATATATCCGAATGGTTCTTTTTTTCCTGCGTAGTAAGTTACTACATGTGAAATTATTCCGAAGCCTGGAAGGATTAAGATGTAAACTTCGGGGTGGCCGAAGAATCAGAAGAGGTGTTGATACAGTACAGGGTCTCCTCCTCCAGCAGGGTCAAAGAATGTGGTGTTAAGATTTCGGTCTGTAAGGAGCATGGTGATGCCTGCAGCGAGGACTGGGAGTGATAGTAGAAGGAGGATAGCGGTAATTAATACGGATCATACGAATAATGGTGTTTGGTATTGTGTGAGTGCTGGAGGTTTCATGTTGATTGCGGTGGTAATAAAATTAATTGCCCCTAGGATGGAGGAAACACCAGCTAGGTGGAGTGAGAAGATGGCAAGATCTACAGAGGCTCCTGCATGGGCCAGGTTCCCAGCTAGTGGGGGATATACTGTTCATCCTGTTCCTGCCCCTGCTTCAACTGTGGATGATGCTAATAGTAATAGGAAGGATGGAGGTAGGAGTCAAAAGCTTATGTTGTTTATGCGTGGAAATGCTATGTCTGGAGCACCAATTATAAGTGGGACTAGTCAGTTTCCAAAGCCTCCGATTATTACAGGTATTACCATGAAGAAAATTATTACGAAGGCATGGGCGGTAACGATCACATTGTAGATCTGGTCGTCTCCTAGTAGTGTGCCTGGTTGGCCAAGTTCGGCACGGATGAGTAGGCTGAGAGCAGTGCCCACCATACCTGCTCATGCACCGAAGATGAGGTAAAGTGTGCCGATATCTTTGTGGTTAGTTGAAAATAGTCATCGAGTAATGAAGGTCACAGGTAAGATGGCTGAGTGTTTAAGCGTTAGGCTGTAGTCCTTTTCACAGAGGTTCAATTCCTCTTCTTATCGGTCCTGTAGTGAAGTTCATAGTGAGTTGCAAACTCATTGATGCACATTAAAGGTGTGCCAGGATCTAATTAGACAGAAGCCTGCTGGATAGGGCATTTAGCTGTTAACTATACTATTATGGGATCAAGGCCCATCTGTCTAGGATGAGGCCTTAGCTTAATTAAAGTACCTGACTTGCACTCAGGAGATACAGGTTAATATCCTGTTGGTCTTAGCAGAAACTAAGAGACTTTAACTCTTATTTAAGGCTTTGAAGGCCTTTGGTTTAGGTTTAGTTATCCTAAGTTTCTAGATAGAGGTGAGTATTATGGGGGAGAGGGGTAGTAGAGTAGTAGATAGGGAGGCGAGGATAGCGGTTATGGAGGTTGTGTGTTTGTTAATGTGTCACTGTTTTATGTGGTTGGCAGAGTTTGGGGGAAGTGTGATTGTTGCATAGTATGCAAGACGTAGGTAAAAGAAAAGGCCTAATAATGATAGTATAGAGATGACTACGGCTGTAGCAGTTATTTCTTGTTTAGTTAATTCTTGAAGGATTAGTCACTTTGGTATAAATCCTGTTAGTGGAGGGAGGCCAGCTAGGGATAGGAGGGCCAATATTAGAGTAGCATTAAGGACCGGGGTTTTTGTTCAGGATGTTATTATTGTGGAGAGTTTTAGGGTCTTAGTTGTGTTGAGGGATAGGAACACAGCTGCAGTCATTAGGACATATAAGTAGAATGTTAGAATTGTGAGTTTGGGGTCGTAGATGATAATAACAGTTATTCATCCTATGTGGGAGATGGATGAGAATGCTAGGATTTTACGCGTCTGTGTCTGATTTAATCCTGTTCATCCTCCCAATGCAGCTGAAATAAGGGCTAGGACGGTAAGTACAGTAGGGTTTAGTGAGGGGGATGTTATAAAAAGGATGGTTATTGGGGGGAATTTTATTACTGTGGAGAGGATGAGGGCGGTGGTTAGAGATGTACCTTGGAGGACTTCTGGGAATCAAAAGTGAAATGGGGCCAGACCTAGTTTGATGGCAACTGCTATTGTAAGTAGTAAACAGGATGTTGGGTTTGTTAGTTGGGTGATGTCTCATTGACCTGTAGTTCAGGCGTTAGATATGCTTGAGAATAGTAGTAGGGCTGAGGCAGCAGCTTGGACTAGGAAGTACTTGATGGATGCTTCTACTGCTCGGGGGTGGTGGGATTTAGAGATGAGGGGGATAATAGCAAGTGTGTTGATTTCTAATCCGGTTCAGGCTATTACTCAGTGGTTGCTTGAGATGGTAATGGTTGAACCCAAGATGAGACTAAGTGTGCAGATGAGTTTAGCGTGAGGGTTCATTAGTAAGGGAAGGGGTTAAACCATCATTTTCGGGGTATGGGCCCAATAGCTTGGGGTTAGCTGACCTTACTAGAAAATAATATAGAGGAAGTATGGGGAGTTTTGATCTCCTCTGTGTAGGTTCGATTCCTACTTTTCTAAGTTCTAGGAAATGAGAGGATTGGTGGACCTCTATGTTCACTTTATCATAGTGACCCTTTAGATTCAGGCACATTTCCTTAGTGAGGGGGGAGACCTGCATAGGAGATTGGCATGCTCGTGTGTCATAGACATAGTGCTAGTGTTAGGGGTAGAAAATTTTTTCAGAGGAGGTGTATGAGTTGGTCATAGCGGAATCGTGGGTAGGAAGCTCGTACTCATAGAAAGCCTGAGGAGAGTAGTAGGGTTTTTGTAGCTAGGGCTAGGGGGAAGAGTTCGGGTGGAAGGTTAAGTGAACTTGGGTTGAGAAATAGGATAGCAGTTAGTGTATTTATTAGTATGATGTTAGCATATTCTGCTAGGAAAAATAGGGCGAATGGCCCTGCAGCATATTCTACGTTGAACCCTGAGACAAGCTCTGACTCTCCCTCAGTTAGGTCGAAGGGGGCTCGATTTGTCTCTGCGAGTGTGGAGATGTACCATATTATTGCTAATGGTCAGGTGGAGAAGATTAGGTAGAGTGGTTCTTGAGTGATAGCAAGGGTGTTTAGAGTATAGTTACCACTCAGTATAATTACAGATAGTAGGATGATTGCAAGTGTCACTTCATAGGAGATGGTCTGTGCGACTGCTCGGAGGGCTCCAATTAGTGCATATTTTGAGTTTGAGGCCCATCCGGACCACAGGATGGAATACACTGCTAGGCTTGATATTGATAAGAGAAATAGTAGGCCTAAGTTCAGGTCTGTGAGAGAAAAGGGGAGGGGGAGGGGGATTCAGATAGTAATGGCTAGTAATAAGGCCAGGATAGGGGTTATGATGAATAGGAGGGGGGAGGAAGTTGTAGGGCGGATTGGTTCTTTAATGAATAGTTTTACTCCATCTGCCACAGGCTGTAGTAATCCGAATGGGCCGACGATGTTTGGGCCCTTTCGAGCCTGTATGTAGCTTAGGACTTTTCGCTCTACTAGTGTGAGGAATGCTACTGCGATTAGAATTGGGATTGCATAGGACAGGGATATGGTGAGGTGGTTTAAAGCAGATGATTGCATTATAGGGTGGAGCTAGGGAGAGGACTTGAACCTCTGGATAAAGGGCTTAAGCCTTTTGCATTTACCGAGCTCTGCCACGCTAGCTGGCCCTTTTCTAGGGCATAGGATGTATGGAGGGGTTTTCTTCTTAGTTAAGTTGTTTTCACTAATTAGAGGGAAGGCGTGCATTTTTAGTATTGGCCTTACTTTTCCGGTCCTTTCGTACTAGGAAGAGTGCTACATAGATAGAAACCGACCTGGATTGCTCCGGTCTGAACTCAGATCACGTAGGACTATTAATCGTTGAACAAACGAACCCTTAATAGCGGCTGCACCATTAGGATGTCCTGATCCAACATCGAGGTCGTAAACCTCCTTGTCGATATGGGCTCTTGAAGGAGATTGCGCTGTTATCCCTGGGGTAGCTTGGTTCATTAATCAATTATATTGGGTCTGGTTACTGTTAGTACTTTGAGGTGTAGTTCTTAGTCAAGATTAATGGTCTTATTTTTGGAGGATCTTCTTTCCTCCAAGGTCGCCCCAACCGAAAAATGAGGACCATTGCTGCAGATGAAGTGAACCTTGGTAGGTTTGGAAGTTGAGTGCATTGGTCCTTGATTTTTAAGTTCCACAGGGTCTTCTCGTCTTATGTTCATATTCCTGCTTTTGCACAGGAAGATCAATTTCACTGATTATCTGCAAGAGACAGTTAAGACCTCGTTTAGCCATTCATACAAGTCTCGATTTATGGGACAATTGATTGCGCTACCTTCGCACGGTTAGGATACCGCGGCCGTTAAACATAAGTCACTGGGCAGGCATCACCTTCAATACTTGTTGTTAGCTGAAGGCTATGTTTTTGGTAAACAGTCGGGCCTTAGGTTTGCCTAGTTCCTTTTGCAGATTTTAATCTTTCTAGTAAGCGCTCCTGGGTTGGGTTAACAGGGTGGTTTAATACTTGTTCTTGTCGGTGTGTTGATATAAGTTGGTCTGTTAATGTTAGGTGTAAGCTTGCGCTTAAGAGAAGGGGCTTCTAATTACTCATTTTAGCATTGATTCTCCTATTATCATAGGTTGGCCTGTTAGTGGTTAAGGGGGTCCTGATGTTTCTTGATTTTTAGTATAGTTGAGCTTTGACGCACTCTTTATTGATGGCTGCTTAAAGGCCTACGTATGTTGGGGGAGATGAGTTACCCTCTATTATAGATTGTACTCTTTTTTAAAGGAGCTGTACCTCCTTTAAATTGCTCCTAGTTTTCCTCGTATTTTAGGCTGATTGATGTCCGGGGGGGGAAAGATTAGGGGTGAACTTAGATTCGTTTCACAGGCAACCAGCTATCACCCAGCTCGATTGGCTTTTCACCTCTACTGACAAGTCTTCCCACTCTTTTGCTACAGAGACGGGTTCGCTCACTATAGCTGCTTGTAAGTAGCTCGCTTGGGTTTCGGGATGGCAAGCTTAAGTTCGCTTTGCTTGGGTGTTCTTGCTAAATCATGATGCAAAAGGTACAAGGGTTAGTCTTTGCTATTTTCTGCTTTGTTTTCACTATTATTTCATCTTTCCCTTACGGTACGGGGATCTCTATCGCGTCAAGTAACTTTTCTATCGCCCATACTAGGTGCAGAGAATGCTTTAGTTTAGTATAGCAGTAGATTATTTATATTGTCATGGGAGTATAGTTGAGCTAGAGGGGGCTTCAAGGCGGTCCTAGTTTGTGGACATCTTTCAGGTGTAAGCTGAATGCTTTGGATTTATAGCTACGCCTTGGTATGCTAAGTGCACCTTCCGGTACACTTACCTTGTTACGACTTACCTCATCTTCAGCTAGTGGGGTTATTATTTATAGGGTGTTTGTGGCTTGTGAGGAGGGTGACGGGCGGTATGTACGTGCCCTAGGGCCGGTTTAAAATAGACTCTCTTGTTCTGTTTTACTGCTAAATCCGCCTTCTAAGGATGGTTTCACACCCTTTTTCGTGGGTATTCTATGTTAGAAAATGTAGCCCATTTCTTCCATCCCATACGCTATACCTTGACCTGTCTTGTTAGCGGAGTGGCTGTTATGCTCGCTATTGTTCTCTCACTAGGCGGGCTGGCGACGGCGGTATGTAGGCTGTAATTGGCAAGGGATGGTTGGGTGTATCGTGGGTTATCGATTATAGAACAGGCTCCTCTAGGTGGGTTTAGGGCACCGCCAAGTCCTTAGAGTTTTAAGCGTTTGTGCTCGTAGTTCTCGGGCGGATACTCAGGTATAACGAGTATCAAGATTTAGGGCTAAGCATAGTGGGGTATCTAATCCCAGTTTGTGCCTTAGCTTTCGTGGGTTGAAATTTATCGTGGGCGCTAAGATCCTTTTTAGGGAGGTTTTAGGTGCATCTTAGGCTTATGACAGCTTAGTTGCATTTTGATCTTAGTTAGTTAGATAGCATGTTACCACACTTTACGCCGGTTACTGTTAGTTTGGGTCTCTTGTGTGACCGCGGTGGCTGGCACAAGATTTACCAACCCTTGGAGTGCTATGACTAAGTCAAGTTTACACTTATTGCTTAATGTCTATTACTGCTGAATACCCGTGGGGGTGTGGCTAAGCAAGGTGTCTTGGGCTACTGCGGGTTGTGTGCCTGATACCTGCTCCTTTTGTCTTAGGGGTAGACGTTAAGGGCATTTACACTGGGGCGCGGATACTTGCATGTATATGTCTAGCAAAAATTAACAGTAAGGTTAGGACTAAGTCTTTTGTCCTTAGGTAGGGCGGGTACCATCTTGGCATCTTCAGTGCCATGCTTTGATGTTTAAGCCATAAGGAC